GTTTACATGGTTGCAATAATATAATAAAGCAAAAATGAAAATTTTAGAGAATAAAATTGCCAGGGGCTTTCCTGTTTCCGGGGGGTTTTCAGGAGTATTAGTCATCTCAGCAGTTTAGGGGGGTAGGGGGGTTTAACGAGAATAAACCGACTTTAAGGGCCTAGAAAGTATAGTATTTAGTTTTTACATTATGTCCTAGAAATAATAATATATTAGACTTAATATTATGTCTTCATATCATTAATAAAACTTGTTACATACAAGGAAAAATGAGCTACCTTAATATTACTTTGACGCGCTGCACTCTGAAATGTAAAATGAAAGGAAACCAAAAAAAGATATACTGACCCTCTAGAGTGAACGCTCGGCATGGGGAGTTATCTCGCCATATGTTGGGTGCCATTAACTTATGCCAGCGTCGATGAACGTTAGGGGGATGATTGACTTAATGGCCCTGAAATAGGAACCAAATGCCAGGAATAATTCACTATGTGTTACCCCCACGATTTCTGTCCCTGACCATCAATAACCGTTATTACTAAGATATCAACTGATGGTAGGTTCTTATTGGGCAGATTGTTGAGTTGGGCGGGATATTGAGTAAAGGTATATCTGGTAAAATTCAATTGAATTTGTATTTGTAAATGTATGTGCCTGGGTTGATATAAATTAATGGTGTTAATACATATAATGTCATTAAAGCATGAATATAACTGTTCTAGTTATATGTATGGGGAAATTACATATATGTACTACCTTCAAGGAATAGTTTAGCGTAGAATGCTGGCTTTGGGAGTCAGTGGTGAAGGTTAGAATCCTTTTTCCTTGAAGCAGTAGGGAGGAATTTAACCTCCGACATCCGGTTTACAAGACCGGCGCTCTGGGGCTGAGCTACTAATGCATGATAGCCCGAGGAATTTGTTCTCTAATCAAGCGGCTATTGGTATAAGGATAAGAAAGAGGGAGAAATAAAGGACTGAGGCGATTTGCCCAATAATAATATAGGGGTCTTCGACGGGTATGCCCCCAATTCAAGTGAGTACAATGACGTCTGCCACGAGGGTTCAGAATAGGAACTGAGAGGCTGGGCGGAAAGTCAGGGATCGTTGTTTAGAGGTGTGAAGGTAGGGGACGAGCATAAGAATAAGGATAGAGGCGAGGAGGGCTAAGACGCCTCCTAGTTTGTTAGGAATAGAGCGAAGAATTGCGTAGGCGAATAAGAAGTATCATTCTGGCTTAATGTGGGGGGGTGTGACTAATGGGTTGGCAGGGGTGAAATTGTCCGGATCTCCTAAAAGATTAGGGGAGAAGAGAGCTAATGCCGCGAGTAGGGAGAGGAAGATAACGAAGCCAAGGAGATCTTTATATGTAAAGTAGGGGTGGAAAGGAACTTTATCAGCGTTTGAATTCAACCCTAAGGGGTTGTTTGAGCCTGTTTCGTGTAGGAAAAGGAGGTGGACTAGGGTAACTCCTACAATAACAAAAGGGAGCAGGAAGTGGAATGTAAAGAATCGAGAAAGGGTGGCGTTATCAACGGAGAACCCCCCTCAGATTCATTGAACTAGAGTGTTGCCTACGTATGGAATGGCGGACAGAAGGTTGGTAATGACTGTGGCGCCTCAAAAGGACATCTGCCCTCAGGGGAGGACGTAGCCTACAAATGCTGTTGCTATAGTTAAGAAAAGAAGGATAACTCCGATATTTCAGGTCTCTTTGAAGGCGTAGGAGCCGTAGTAGAGACCGCGTCCGATGTGGAGGTAAATACAAACGAAGAAGAAGGATGCGCCGTTTGCGTGAAGGTTTCGGATAAGTCACCCAAAGTTTACATCTCGGCAGATGTGGGCGACAGATGAGAAAGCCATGGAAACATCTGCAGTGTAGTGCATGGCTAGGAATAAGCCTGTGACAATTTGGAGTATTAAGCAGAGGCCTAAGAGGGAGCCAAAGTTTCATCAAGCTGAAATATTAGAGGGGGCGGGAAGGTCCACTAGGGCGTGGTTAGCAATTTTCAAAAGCGGGTGGGATTTGCGTAGGCTGGTCATTAGATTCTGTAGAAGGAGGCTCTTGTAGTTGAACCAAACAACGATGGTTTTTCGTACCATAAGTCCTGGTGGAAGTCCAGGCAGGAGCCATGACGTATATTATAACTATTTCGTGCTGGGGGTTAGTTGGAGGAATAATTGGGGTGGCTAGTAATCCTTCTCCACACTTTGCAGCTTTAGGGTTAGTAGTGGCGGCGGGTTTTGGTTGTGGAGTTCTGGCAGGGTCAGGGGCAGTTTTTCTGTCTCTGGTGCTGCTATTAATTTATTTAGGGGGAATACTTGTGGTGTTTGCTTATAGTGTTGCGTTAGCTGCGGAGCCATATCCTGAGAGTTGAGGTAATAAGTCTGTTCGGTTTTTAGGGGCAGGTTATATCGGAGGGGTGTGTGTTATGGCGGGATGTTTTTGGGAATGATGGGCGGGGTATTTAAATATTCCGGTTGAAGGGGGAGTAGACATATATTTCAACCGGGCGGACACTTTAGGGGCGTCTTTATTGTATAAAGACGCTGGGGGGCTATTATTAATTAGTGGGATTGTCCTTTTGCTTGTCTTATTTGTGGTGCTGGAGTTAACCCGGGGGATAAGTCGAGGGGCTCTCCGGGCTGTATAAGAGCACAAAGAAAGTAATGAGGAGAAAGAAGGAGATAATTGAGAATGTAATGTATGAACTAACAACCCCTTTTTGAGCATTGCTGACCATTTTAATTATAGGGAGGAAAACAGGGCGGATAGCTTTCGGTAGGATTTTTTCTAATCAAGCCAGGTCCAGTATTTGGTTGGCAATTTTTTGGGCCAAAAGGAGGAAATAGTAAGGTAAAACTCGGTGGAGAATTGTGGGGTAAAACCCTAGTATGTTTGAGAAGTGGTAAAGAGCGGATTTAAAGCTCGGCTTTAATTGTTTATAACTTAAGAGTAGTTGGTATGCCAGTGTGAAAGCAAGAATTATAATTATAAGGGTAATTAATTTGAGTTGGAGAGGTATAGTAAGGACGGGGGTCTTTAGAGGGAGGAGGTTGTGTGTGATAATATAACCGGCGACGATACTACCTCAGGCAAGCCGTTTAAGGGGGTTAATAACAGCAGGGTTATTTTCGTTGATTGGGCTGAGAGGGGCAAATCGGGGGTTGAACAAAGCGAGGTAGAAGATGGCTCGGAGGCTGTATACGACAGTGAATATAACGGCGATTACGGTGAGAGCAAGGGCCCAGGCGTTGACAGGGGAGGTTAAGAGGGCTTCCATAATAGCGTCTTTTGAATAGAACCCAGATAGGAAGGGGGTGCCAGCGAGGGCAAGGCTGCCAATTGTAAAACAGGTGGATGTGAAAGGGGCTCAGTAGAACATGCCTCCTATTTTCCGGATATCTTGCTCGCCGTTTAGGCAGTGGATGAATGAGCCTGCGCAAAGGAAGAGTATAGCTTTGAAGAAAGCGTGGGTGCAGATGTGTAGGAATGCGAGGTGGGGTTGTCCCAGGCCAATAGTGACTATTATAAGACCAAGTTGGCTGGACGTGGAGAAGGCGATGATTTTTTTTAGATCGTTTTGAGTGAGGGCGCAGGCAGCGGTGAAGAAAGTAGTTAAGGCGCCGAGACATAAGCACAGAGAGTGAGCTGCTTGATTGTTCTCTATTAAAGGGTAGAACCGGATTAAGAGGAAAATACCGGCAACGACTATAGTGCTGGAGTGGAGTAGGGCTGAGACAGGGGTCGGGCCTTCTATAGCGGCGGGTAGTCAGGGATGGAGTCCAAATTGGGCAGATTTCCCTGTGGCAGCTAGAATTAACCCACAAAGGGGGAGTGTGAGATCGAGGTCTTTGGTGTTGAGATGAATCAGTTGTATATCCCAGGACTTAGCATTCGCTATTAATCATGCTATAGCAAGAATTAATCCAATATCCCCAACACGGTTATAGATAACTGCTTGAAGGGCAGCGACATTCGCATTAACTCGGCCCGCTCACCAGCCGATAAGTATAAAGGATATGATGCCAACGCCTTCTCATCCAATAAATAGTTGAAATAAATTATTAGCTGTGACTAGAATTATTATTATAATAAGGAAAATTAGAAGATACTTGAAAAATCGGTTCATATCAGGGTCGTTGTGTATATACCACTCGGCGAATTCTAGAATTGATCAGGAGACGTAGAGGAGGATGGGTACAAATACGATAGTGTAATTGTCAATTATTAAGGTAGTGCGGAGATCAAATGTTATAAGAGAAGTCCATGTGAGGTCTGAGAGTACAGCTTGTATTCCGGTGTGTAGAAAAATGAAGAGGGGGAGAAGGCTGCTAAAAAACGCAATTTTAACGGCTGTTTTTACGTGTGTTCGGGCTCATCCTATTGGTGCAGGGTAAGGGCTAAGTGACATGGCGATGGGGTAGAGTAAGATTAGGAAAATAGTAAGGAGTGTTGAGTTAAGTGAAAATGCAATGGCTTTAATAGTCGTCAGGTCTACGGGTGCTATCGTCATAAGCCGCCACTTGGATTTGCACCAAGAGTTTTTGGTTCCTAAGACCACTGGATAACTGTTATCCTTTGGGGGCAGGGTCGAGTGAGCTTTGGAGTTTAACCAAAGTGGCGAAAATTAGCAGTTTCCGTTGCCTCAGGCCTCTCTCGGTTAATAAGAGGACTTTAACCTCTGTTTCTAGAATCACAATCTAACGTTTTGGTTAAACTATATTGACAAATAATTCAGGCTCAAACTAATTGTGGTTTGAGAATGAGGAGGAAGAGAGGGATAAAATGGAGGGCTATCAAAAGGTGCTCGCGGGTATGAGAGGGCTCAAGACCAAGGATGTGGGCGGGGAGGGGCCCCCGTTGTGTGGTGATGAATATATATAATGAGTAAGCGGCCGTAATAAGGGTTCCAAGGCCTGTAATTAATAGGGTAAAATAGGATCAGTTAAACAGGGAGACGATAATTATTAATTCCCCTATCAGGTTAGGGAGGGGGGGTAGTGCGAGGTTAGCGAGAGTGCCGAACAGTCATCAGAAGGATATGAGGGGGAGGGCCACTTGGAGGCCTCGTGCTAAGATTATTGTTCGGGTGTGTGTTCGTTCGTAGTTTGTATTTGCCAGGCAGAAGAGGGCAGAGGATGTCAAGCCGTGGGCAATTATTAGTGTTAAAGCCCCAGTGAGCCCTCAAGGGGTTTGGACTAAAATAGCAGCGATTACAAGGCCCATGTGGCTTACAGATGAGTAAGCAATTAGAGATTTTAGGTCTGTTTGGCGAAGACAGATTGCGCTCGTTATAATAATACCTCAAAGGGCGAGGATAATAAAAGGGTAGCTTAATTGCTCTGTCAGGGGTTCTAAAATAATTATAATTCGAATTATTCCGTAACCTCCTAGTTTTAGTAGGACGGCTGCAAGGATTATGGAGCCGGCAATTGGGGCCTCTACGTGGGCTTTTGGTAGTCAAAGATGGGCTCCGTAAAGAGGTATTTTTACGTGGAAGGCTAATAAGCATCCCACTCATCATAGTTTGTGTGTATATGAGGCGAGTTGGAGGGAGGGGGAGTAAGGGAGGGTTAGGAGTGATAGGGTCCCCACAGTGTGTTGAAGGGTAAGGAGGGCAATGAGGAGTGGGAGGGAGCCCGCAAGAGTATAGAAAAGGAAATATGTGCCGGCGTTAAATCGTTCTGCTTGATTACCTCATCGGGTGATAAGAAAGAGGGTGGGGATTAGGGTAGCTTCAAATATAATATAAAATATAATTATTTCGGTTGCACTGAAGGCTATAATAAGAAAGACTTGGAGGGAGACTATTAGTGAAATATAGAGGCGTTGGCGCGGGAGTGGCTCGTGAGCGGTATGTTTTTGGCTGGCCAAAATTATGAGGGGTAACAGCCAACAAGAGAGGACAAGTAAGGGGGTAGAAAGAGGATCTGTGGCTATGTAAAGGTTGAGGGAGGACCATCCTGTTTCTGCGAGATTTTTGAATCAGGTTAGGCTTGCTGTTGCGATAAGGAGGGCATGGAGAAGGGTTGTAGGCCAGAGTCACTTAGGGGAGGAGAGCCAAGTGGTAGGGATTAGTATCATGGTGGGAATTAGGATTTTTAGCATTGTAGAAGGTTTAGGCTTTGTAAACGGTCTGTACCGTGGGTGCGGGCTGTAGCGACTAACAGGGCTAGTCCTAAGCCTGCTTCACAGGCTGAGAAAGCAAGAAGAATTATTGGTGCGCTTAGGAAATTAATAGTGCCGAGTTGAATAGCTGAGAGTGCGAGGGCTAGGTATAAGGTCAGTATAATGCCTTCCAAACATAATAGGGCGGAGAGGAGGTGGCCCCGGTTGAATGCTAGGCCTGCGAGGCCTAGAATAAATGCTATGGAGAGGAAGAAATGTACAGGGGTCATCAGGTTAGTTGTGGGGTTTAACCACAGGTTTTTGAGCCGAAATCAAATGTTTTGTTTAAACTAACTACCTATTCGGCCCATTCTAGGCCTCCTTGAAGCCACTCATAAACTAGGCCAAGAGTGAGGATCATAAGGATAGCAGAAGCTCAAAGGAATGTTAGTATAGGAGAGGGGAGTTGGTTTCCTCAGGGAAGGGGGAGGAGGAGGGCGATTTCTAGGTCAAAGAGGAGGAAGAGGATTGCCACTAGAAAAAATCGTAGTGAAAATGGAAGGCGGGCAGTTCCAAGGGGGTCAAAGCCGCATTCATAGGGGGAGAGTTTTTCCTGGTCTGGGTTTATTTGTGGAAGTCAGAATGAGATGAATATAAGGAGGGCCGAAAGGGCGGTGGCGAAGATAATTATTGTTATAAGCATGGGCATTATCTTTCCTTGGGTTATTAGCCAAGGCCTGGTGATTGGAAGTCACCTATACTAATCTGTACTAGAAAGATTATGAGCCTCATCAGTAAATTGAGACATAGAGGAATAGTCATACAACGTCTACAAAATGTCAATATCAAGCAGCTGCTTCAAATCCGAAGTGGTGCTCAGATGTGAAATGGAAGTGGATTTGACGAAGTAGGCACACAGCGAGGAAGGTGGATCCAATAATGACGTGTAGTCCGTGGAAGCCAGTAGCGACAAAGAATGTGGCACCATAAACACTATCTGCAATTGTGAAGGGGGCTTCATAGTATTCCATTGCTTGGAGGAAAGTAAAATAGAAGCCTAGTAGAATGGTTAGTAGGAGGGCCTGGTTGGCTTGCTCCCGTTCACCTTCTATAATACTATGATGAGCTCATGTGACGGTAACTCCGGAGGCTAGGAGGACTGCTGTGTTAAGTAAGGGGACTTCGAAAGGATCTAAAGGGGTAATGCCGGCAGGGGGTCAGCATCCTCCCAGTTCATGAGTTGGGGCTAGGCTGGAGTGGTAGAAGGCTCAGAAGAAGCCGAGGAAGAAGAAAACTTCTGAAGTGATAAAGAGGATTATACCATAACGGAGGCCTTTTTGTACAGGGGTCGTATGGTGACCTTGAAATGTACCTTCTCGAATAATGTCTCGCCATCATTGGTATATTGTTAAAAGCAGGAGGACTATTCCTAAAATTATTAAGGTTATTGAGTTAAAGTGGAATCAGATTGCGAGGCCTGATGTTATAAGTAAAGCTGCGACTGCTCCGGTAAGGGGCCAAGGGCTAGGGTCTACTATGTGGTAAGCATGTGCTTGGTGGGACATTATAGGTTTTCTTGGAGGTATAGGCTAATTAAGAGAATAAAAACGTAGGCCTGAATCACGGCAACGGCGACTTCTAAGAGGGATAAGAGGAATAAGAGGACACCAGTCAGAACAGCTACGACGGGTATTAAGGGGAAGAGAACGAAGGTTGCTGTGGCGATAAGTTGAATAAGAAGGTGGCCCGCTGTTAGGTTGGCCGTGAGCCGCACTCCTAGGGCAAGGGGGCGGATGAACAGGCTGATTGTCTCAATTACAATTAGGGCGGGGATTAAGAGGGTTGGGGTACCTTCCGGTAAAAGGTGCCCGAGGGCATGTGTGGGTTGGTTTAGTAGTCCAATAATAATAGTGGCTAATCAGAGGGGGACTGCCAAGCCGAGGTTTAGAGACAGTTGGGTGGTAGGGGTGAAAGTGTATGGTAGAAGACCTAGTAGGTTTAAAGTGACAATAAAGGCTATTAATGAGGTTAAGAGAAGGGCTCATTTGTGCCCGGCTATGTTTAAGGGGGATATAAGTTGGTGTACGAAGCGGCCAATTGTTCAGTTTTGAACCGTTAAAGTTCGGTTGTTAGCTCAGCGCAGGGTGGGGTTTGGGAGGAGGATTCAGGGTAGTGTAAGGGCTAATGCTATTAGGGGAATTCATATAAAAGAGGGGCTTTCAAATTGATTAAAAAAGTTTAAGGCCATGATCAAGCTCATGAGCTATGTTTATTGGTTTTAGTGTCTTGGGGGGTGGGCTCTTTAGGAAAGGTGTGGGCTATAATTTTGGGTGGTAGAATTAGAAGAAAAGTCAGTCAGGCGAAGATTAAAATTGCGAGCCAAGGGGCAGGGTTTAATTGGGGCATTTCACCAAGGGTGGGCGGAAGTCACCAGTCTTTAGCTTAAAAGGCTAATGCTAAGGTCCTATTTAGCTTCTTAGTGAAGCGTTCTCGAGTATGAGGTAAGACCAGTGTTCAAATTGTTTAAGGGGTACTGATTCTACTACGATGGGTATAAAGCTATGATTGGCACCGCAGATTTCTGAACATTGACCATAGAAAATGCCGGGGCGTGTGGTAATAAAAGCTGTTTGGTTTAACCGGCCGGGGACTGCGTCTATTTTAACTCCTAAAGCTGGGACTGCTCAAGAGTGTAAAACATCTTCAGCGGAGATTAGGATTCGGGCTGGAGACTCTATTGGAACAACCATGCGGTGGTCAGCCTCTAAAAGTCGGTACTGGCCAGGGGTGAGGTCTTGGGTGGGAATTATATATGAGTCGAACTCAAAGTTTTCAAAGTCAGTATATTCATAGGTTCAGTACCACTGATGGCCTATAGCCTTAATGGTGAGGTGGGGGGCGTTGATTTCGTCTATTAGGTAAAGAATGCGTAGGGAGGGGAGGGCGACTGCAATTAATGTAAATGCAGGCAGGACAGTTCAGACGATTTCAATTTCGGGGGAGTCTAGGACATATTTATCTGAGAGGTTAGTCACTAATATGGATGTAATAATATAAATAACGAATACGCTGATAAGGAAGACAACTATTATGGCGTGGTCGTGGAAGAAAAGGAGTTCTTCTATTATAGGGGAAGCTGCATCTTGTAAACCTAGCTGTGCGGGGTGGGCCATTAGAACATAAGACACGTGGGATTTAAACCCACGATTTTGCCCTGACAAAGCAGTGTAATTGTATTTTACTAGTGTCTCCAGTAAGAAGGTGTCAGAATGGTTATGTGGTTGGCTTGAAACCAGCTCACGGGGGTTCAATTCCTCCCCTTCTCGGATTATTTAGAGTGCATTAGCACGAAGGCAGGCTCTTCAAATGTGTGGTAGGGAGGAGGGCAGCCGTGTAGTCATTCTACGTTGGTTGCTGTTAAGTCTGTTCCTAAAACTTCTCGTTTTGAGGCAAATGCTTCTCAGATAATAAAGAGGAATATTGCGACGCCGACTATTGAGACTAAAGACCCAAAGGAGGAGATTGAGTTTCACAAGGCATAGGCATCTGGGTAGTCTGAGTACCGTCGAGGCATGCCTGCTAACCCTAGGAAATGTTGAGGGAAGAAGGTTAGATTCACACCGGTGAATATTACTGCAAAATGCGCCTTTGTTCAGATTTCATTTAGGGAGTAGCCTGTAAATAAAGGGAATCAGTGAACGATTCCGGCGGCGATGGCGAAAACAGCTCCTATGGAAAGGACGTAGTGGAAGTGGGCTACGACGTAGTAGGTGTCGTGAAGAATAATGTCTAGAGAGGAGTTAGCAAGAATAATACCCGTCAGGCCACCTACTGTAAAGAGGAAAATAAAGCCTAAGGCTCATCAAAGGGGGGCGTCTCATTTAAGAGCTCCCCCATGGAGTGTTGCCAATCAGCTAAATACTTTGACCCCTGTGGGGATGGCAATGACTATTGTTGCGGATGTAAAGTAGGCTCGGGTGTCTACATCTATTCCAACGGTGAATATGTGGTGGGCCCACACAATAAAGCCTAAGAGGCCAATGGCGACTATGGCTCAAACTATTCCTATGTACCCGAATGGCTCTGTTTTACCAGAATAATATGTGATGATATGGGAGATCATGCCAAACCCAGGGAGAATAAGGATGTATACTTCAGGGTGCCCGAAAAATCAGAAGAGGTGCTGGTAAAGGATTGGGTCCCCCCCTCCTGCGGGGTCGAAGAATGTGGTATTTAGGTTTCGGTCGGTTAGTAGTATCGTAATTCCAGCGGCAAGTACAGGTAGGGATAGGAGCAGGAGGACGGCTGTAATAAGAACAGCTCAGACAAACAAGGGAAGTTGGTAGGGGGAGGCAGCGGGAGGTTTTATATTAATAATAGTGGTAATAAAGTTGATAGCGCCAAGAATTGAGGAAATTCCGGCAAGGTGGAGGGAGAAAATGGTTAGATCTACAGAGGCTCCGGCGTGGGCCAGGTTTCCGGACAAAGGAGGGTAAACGGTTCAACCTGTGCCGGCTCCTGCCTCTACTCCTGAAGAGGCTAAGAGAAGTAGGAGAGAAGGAGGTAAGAGTCAAAAGCTTATGTTGTTTATTCGGGGAAAGGCCATATCGGGGGCTCCAATCATTAGTGGAACTAGTCAGTTTCCGAAGCCACCAATTATAATTGGCATTACTATAAAAAAAATTATTACGAAAGCGTGCGCTGTGACGATAACGTTATAGATTTGATCATCCCCTAAAAAGGGGCCGGGCTGGCTTAGCTCAGCTCGGATTAAGAGGCTTAAAGCGGTGCCGACTATGCCGGCCCAGGCGCCAAACACTAAGTATAGTGTGCCGATATCTTTGTGATTAGTCGAAAAAAATCAGCGAGTGATTATCACAGGTAAGGTGGCTGAGTAAGCGGTGGATTGTAGCCCCATATACAGAGGTGTGAGCCCTCTTCTTACCAAGCTCTGAGGTGTAACACATTTCGGATTGCAAATCCGGCGTAGCAGGCTAAAATCCTGCCGGAGCTTTAGACGAATGCCTGTTGGTTTGGGCGCTTAGCTGTTAACTAAGAGTTTGTGGGATCGAGACCCACTCGTCTAGAGAAAGGTTTTAGCTTAATTAAAGCACCTGTTTTGCAAGCAGGAGATGTGGGGTAATATCCCGCAAGTCTTACAGAGGCTGAAGGGTTTGCACCTCCACATAGGGCTTTGAAGGCCCTCGGTCTACTTTGTTAGCCTAAGTCTCTAGGGCAAGAAGATTGCTATAATGTCAGGGGTCAACGGGAGAAAGGCAAGGGTAATAATGCAGGCTATGGCTGAGTAGGTTTTGAATTTAGAGGAAGGCAGACGTCATGGGGCGCATGCTAGAATAGTGCTTGGGGAGAGGGATAGGGCTACGATATAGGTTAGGCGCAGGTAAAAAAATATATTTAGGAGGGCACTTAAGGCGGCTACTAGGGCAATAAGAGGGAGGTTATTAATTGAGAGTTCATAGAGGATCATAGCTTTAGGTGCAAATCCAGTGAGGGGGGGCAGACCGGCCATGGATAATAGTACTAGTACTGCAGTGGCTGAGATCACAGGGGAATTTTTTTGGGAGATCGCGAGGATGTTTATATTAATTGCTTTATTAAAATCTAAAATTGTGAAGGCGGAGAGGGTTATAAAAACATAGAGGAAAAATGTAAAGCAGGCTAAGGATGTTGAGAAATGCAGAATGAGGACGATTCAGCCTATATGGGCAATGGAAGAGTAGGCTAAAATTTTACGGGTTTGCGTCTGGTCTAAACCTCCTCAGCCACCGATGATAATAGAGGCGAGGCCAATTGAGATGGTGATGCGTGGGTCGACAGGTTGGATTTGAAGAAAGAGGGCCAACGGGGCAAGTTTTTGTCAAGTTGAAAGAATTATTCCTGTGGAAAACTCTAGGCCTTGTAGTACGTCTGGTACTCACAGATGAAAGGGGGCCAGGCCTAATTTTAGGCTGAGGGCTATTGTAGTGAGGAGAAGAGATAGTGGGTCTTCTATGAGGGAGAAGGTTCATTGTCCTGAGGATCAGGCGTTTGTTACACCTGCGGCTAGTAGTAGGGCAGCAGCTATTGCTTGAATTAAAAAATATTTGGTAGTGGCCTCAACTGCTCGGGGGTGGTGGCTTGCAGCTATAATAGGGAGAATGGAGAAAGTATTGATTTCGAGGCCGATTCAGGCGAGTAATCAGTGGGAGCTTGAGAATGTAATGAGAGTCCCAAGACCTAATCCAAATAAAAATAAGGCTATGATGGGCGGGAGCATAAGTAAAGGACAGGTTTTAACCATCATATTCGGGGTATGGGCCCAAGAGCTTATTTAGCTTACTTTACTAGAAAGTGGTGTAGTGGGAGCACTGAGAATTTTGATTTCTCGGGGAGGGGTTCAAATCCTCTCTTTCTAAGGAGTTGGGGGGAGTTTAACCCTCATGTTTCACTCTATCAAAGTGCCCCTTTAATTCAGGCACAACTCCAGGCCTACAGGTAGGGAGGATGTCCCGTGAATGCAAGGGGGAGGGCAAGATGTCAGATGACAAGGGCCAAGGTTAAGGGGAGAAAATTTTTTCAGATGAGGTGTATAAGTTGATCATAACGGAATCGGGGATAGGATGCTCGGACTCATAGGAAGACGACAGAGAGGAAAGCTGCCTTAGTTATAAGGTTTAGGGTGGTGAGTTGTGGAAATAGCGGGATGTGGGAGGCCCCTAGGAAGAGGGCTGCGGATAATGTATTTATGAAAAGAATATTGGAGTATTCTGCTAAAAAGAAGAGGGCAAATGGGCCGCCTGCATACTCGACGTTGAAGCCAGACACTAGTTCGGACTCGCCTTCTGTAAGGTCAAAGGGGGCCCGGTTAGTTTCGGCTAGTGTGGAGATATATCATATAGCTGCCAGAGGTCAGGCTGGTAAAATTAATCAAACGCTTTCTTGAGCGATGCTAAAGGTTTGCAGGGTATAGCCTCCTGCAAGTAGTACTACGCATAATACAATAAGCCCAAGACTTACTTCATAAGAAATTGTTTGGGCGACGGCTCGGAGGGCCCCTATTAGGGCATATTTTGAGTTGGATGCTCAGCCTGATCCAAGGATTGAATAAACTGTCAGGCTTGAGAGGGCGAGGATAAACAGAAGGGTTAAGTTAATGTCCGCAAATGAGTAAGGTATGGGCATAGGGGCCCAGAGGATAAGGGCGAGAGAGAGGGCAAGTATGGGGGAGAAGATGAAGAGCAGGGGGGATGAAGTGGAGGGGCGGATAGGCTCTTTAATGAAGAGCTTAATACCGTCAGCGATAGGCTGGAGAAGACCGTAAGGGCCAACTACGTTTGGGCCCTTGCGTAGTTGTATATAGCCTAGGACTTTACGCTCAATAAGGGTTAGGAAGGCAACGGCTAGGAGAATAGGGACAATGTAGGTTAAGGGGTGAATGATGTGGGCAAGTAGTGCTTTAATCATAGCTGAGAAGAGGATTTGAACCTCTATGAAAAGAGCTTAGGTCTTTGGCAATTACCAAGATTCTGCCATCCCAGCTAAATCACTGATTTCGTGGTGGGGGGGGTGCCCTCTTAGCTAGTTAAGTTGCTTTCATTAGGTAAGGGGGGGGCATGCGTATGGCAGGGGCCCCGTCTTTTCGGTCCTTTCGTACTAGAAAAGCTCACTGCATAGATAGAAACTGACCTGGATTACTCCGGTCTGAACTCAGATCACGTAGGACTGTTAATCGTTGAACAAACGAACCCTTAATAGCGGCTGCACCATTAGGATGTCCTGATCCAACATCGAGGTCGTAAACCCCCTTGTCGATATGGTCTCTAAAAGAGGATTGCGCTGTTATCCCTAGGGTAACTCGGTTCGTTGATCGGCGGGGTGCCGGGTCTGGGAGGTCAGAAATTCTGTTAGTTAGAGCTGGCGCTCGCGCTTCTAAGAAGTTTTTCTCATTCCACGCGGAGGGTTTTTGTGCTCCGGGGTCGCCCCAACCAAAGACATTAGGGCAGATGTCATTTAGTTCTGTTCTGTAGTTAGATTCTTTTAACGTGACCTGCTTTAGTGTCTAAAGCTCCATAGGGTCTTCTCGTCTTATGGTAAGATCCCCGCTTCTGCACGGGGAGATCAATTTCATTGACTGGGGAAAGGAGACAGTTAGGCCCTCGTTATGCCATTCATACGGGTCTCCATTTAAAAGACAAGTGATTGCGCTACCTTTGCACGGTCAAAATACCGCGGCCGTTAAACATATAGTCACAGGGCAGGCGGGACCTCTTATTCGTTGATTTTGCAAGAGGCGATGTTTTTGGTAAACAGGCGAGGCATGTGTTTGCCGAGTTCCTTCTCTCCCTTTTAGTCTTTCCTTGTTTGCACTCCAGTGTGGGGTTAACGGCGGGGTTTGAGGGTATTTCTTGTTCTATAGTGAAAGGCTCATTGCTCTCTTTTTTTGGGGCCGGTAATTTTCGGTGGTTGGTCCATTACGATTTACACTTGTGGGGGGAGAAGGCCAGGCCTTCTTATTACTCATTTTAGCATAATCACTCCCATAAGGGTATGGGACGGCCTAGTAGGGTTAGAGGGGTAAGATAGGGGTGTCGGGATATGTGATTAAAAATGGTATCTGAGCTGTAACGCTTTCTTGATGGTGGCTGCTTTTAAGCCCACGAGGGATTTTTATCTTAGACGATATGATCTTTACCCTGCTGTTTAAAGTTGTGTCTTATATCAAAGGAGCTGTACCCCCTTCGATTAACTCCCATGTCTTCTATAATCCGGGGAAGGTTAGGGGAAGGGTAAGAAGGCAAGGGGCTGAACTTCTATCCAATTCGTAGGCAACCAGCTATAACTAAGTTCGGTAGGTCTGTCACCGCTACTCGAAGCTCTCCCCACTCTTTTGCGACAGAGACGGGTTAGCCCTAATTAATAGGCTGTCTTGAAGTAGCTCACTTAGTTTCGGGGGGACAAACTAAAGGGCTCTTTGCTTGGGTTTACTGGCTAAATCATGATGCAAAAGGTACGAGGAGGGTCTCTGCTTTATATTACTTAACTGGGTTGTTTCATTTCTCTTTCAGCGTTCCCTTGCGGTACTTTTTCTATAGCTCTAAGTTCTTTTTCCATCGCCTGTACTAAAGGGGAAAAATGATTTGTTTATAGGGGTTCTAAGGGATGTGGGGGTATAAACAGGGTTTAATTGTGTTTTAATTGTAGGCTAGCTGGTGGGTGTCAGGGTAAGTCGATTTGCACGGCTGGCTTCTCAGTGTAAGGGAGACGCTTTACTAATTTAGCTATACTCTGATTTGATCCAAGTGCACCTTCCGGTACACTTACCATGTTACGACTTGCCTCCCCTTAGCTGGTATTGTTTATTATTTATTGAATTTTATTAGCTCGGGGAGAGTGACGGGCGGTGTGTGCGTGCTTTAGGGCCAGTTTCAGCGGAACACTCTATTTTCTGCTTACTACTAAATCCACCTTCAATATACGTGTTTCAGTGTATTATCCGTGTACCCTATTGCTAGGGAATGTAGCCCATCTCTTCCCTTTCCATGCGCTACACCTCGACCTGACGTTCTGGGCTTTACCAATTTCGCTTACTAGTAGGCCTTCACAGGGTAAGCTGACGACGGTGGTATATAGGCGGGTTGGGCAAGGAAAGGTGAGGTTTAACGGGGGGAATCGGTTCTAGGACAGGCTCCTCTAGGGGGGTTTAAAGCACCGCCAAGTCCTTTGGGTTTTAAGCTGGTGCTCGTAATTCCCGGGCGGACAGCGGGTGTAGGTTGCTGTCAAAGTTTAAGGCCAGGCATAGTGGGGTATCTAATCCCAGTTTGTTCCCTGGCTTTCGTGGGTTCAGATCTTGTAAAGCTACTTTCGTGATAGGGCTTCCGGTATTTGTACGTGTATAACAACCTCAAATCTGTTCGGCTTTAGTTCTTGTTTTTCCTAACCACTCTTTACGCCGATGGCTATCAGCTTGGGCCTCTCGTATAACCGCGGTGGCTGGCACGAGTTTTACCGGCCCTTAATAGCTTTAACTAAGTCAAGTTTTCACTCATGGCTTAATATTTATCACTGCTGAATTCCCTTGGGGGTGTGGCTGAGCAAGGTGTCGTGGGCTACGGTAGGTGGGCCTGATACCAGCTCCTTGTTTCCAAATAGGAACCATAGGGCATTCTCACGGGGGTGCGGATACTTGCATGTGTAAGCATAGCTAAAGTTGATAGCAAGGTCAGGACCAAGCCTTTGTGCTTTCGGGACTTTTTAGGGGCCATCTTAACATCTTCAGTGTCATGCTTTGATTAAGCTACGTTAGC